TACAGATTAAGAGCTAGGAATAGATAGTACCTCTCTTTTCTCCCTTTCAAAAATGAAAACAAAAGAAAATTGAAATGATTGAAGTTTTTTTATTTGGAATCGTCTTAGGTCTAATTCCTATTACTTTAGCTGGATTATTCGTAACTGCTTATTTACAATACAGACGTGGTGATCAGTTGGACTTTTAATTAATTAACATCTCGTTTTTTTACTGACCTCCTTCTTGCTTTCCTATGCGGGAGGTCTAATTCCGATTGCTGCTCAGTAATTTTGAACAGTGGAATTTTGACACAATCTAATAAACAAGAGTGAAATCACGCTCTGTAGGATTTGAACCTACGACATTGGGTTTTGGAGACCCACGTTCTACCGAACTGAACTAAGAGCGTTTTTCTTGTTTTTTTTCTAAAAAACGAAAAGGCTAGAAAGAGGGCATTCTTTAACCCGACTCGATTTTGTACGTATATACTATATCCTACATAGTATATCATAAATTTCAGAATTATATGTATGTCCGATTTTATTAAAAAAATCGATCAAAACAGATACCTCGTTACTGCTCAGAAGAGCAGTAATAGGTAGGGATGACAGGATTTGAACCCGTGACATTTTGTACCCAAAACAAACGCGCTACCAAGCTGCGCTACATCCCTTTCAATTGGTTTACAGTGTCATTGTAGAGAATTCCTGTCTTGTTTTCCACATCCTTCTTCTTTTTTTATTGGTATATCAAATTCATTTATTCTTTTTTCTCGTATTTCTCATATCAGATAACAAAGATATAATTAAAAAATTTATTTTTTTTTTACAAAAATTCTCTCAATTTTAATTTTACATAAAAAGGCGCTTACGTTTTCAAATGGAATCTATAAGATCGTTCTAGTAGACAATATTTAAATTATAATTTTGAAAGCGGGGGGACGGAAGTTACGTATACAAATACAAGAACTTCTTAATTACATGTACATCTGTAGTTATATATATTACTATATATAATATAATGTAATACAATTAAAGAAGAAAGAAGGAGGATTTCAAATGCGAGATCTAAAAACATATCTTTCCGTAGCACCGGTACTAAGTACTCTATGGTTCGGTTCGTTAGCAGGTTTATTAATAGAGATTAATCGTTTATTTCCGGATGCATTAACATTTCCCTTTTTTTAATTCTAGTTATTAACATCAGAAAGGGGTGAAAATTTTAGAGATACAATCAACGACCGGGGACTCCCCCCCCTTTTTTTCTAATTAATTTTTTATAATAAATTAGAAAAAGGGGGGGGGGAGGTCATAAAAACGAGGGTTCAGGATCCAATTAAATTAGTAATAGAACGAAAAAAGTGTTGCTAGGGAAAGAGTATCCTATGAAATATTAAAAAAAATACTGTACAAAGATTTTCAATATAGTTTTCACAAAATCATTGTATTGTATTACTTAATTATTTTATTTTTATTTAATTACTAATTAATAAAATATTCATTGCAACGAAATATTTCAGAAATTTTTTTAGTTAACAGCTTCTATTTTTTTGGTTCTTGTTCTTTCTGGATCCTAAAATTAAAATAGAAGATTGAGGTGAATCATAAATCCAAAGGAGGTTTCATGGCCAAGGGTAAAGATGTTCGAGTAACAATTATTTTGGAATGTACCAGTTGTGTTCGAAATGATATTAAGAAAGAATCGGCGGGAATTTCCAGATATATTACTCAAAAGAATAGGCATAACACCCCCAGTCGATTGGAATTGAGAAAATTCTGTCCCTATTGTTATAAACATACAATTCACGGCGAAATCAAGAAATAGATCAAATTGAGTGTTTGTATGTCAACTTTTATTTTAAGAACAGGAATAATGCTCGTATCTATATATTATTACATATATATAAATATAAACAAATAAATCAATAGAAAGAAATCTAATCCTATATTTTTAATTCTATATAGAAACTCTATCCTATATAGAAATAGCAATCGTTTTTATTTTGATCCGACCAAAATAGGATTTTAGAGATAAGGAATAAAAAATTATGAATAAATCTAAGCGACTTTTTACTAAATCCAAGCGATCTTTTCGTAGGCGTTTGCCCCCGATCCAATCGGGGGATCGAATTGATTATAGAAACATGAGTTTAATTAGTCGATTTATTAGTGAACAAGGAAAAATATTATCTAGACGGGTGAATAGAGTGACTTTAAAACAACAACGATTAATCACTATTGCTATAAAACAAGCTCGTATTTTATCTTTGTTACCTTTTCTTAATAATCAGAAACAATTTGAAAGAAGTGAGTCGACCCCTAGAACTACTAGCCTTAGAACCAGAAAAAAATAGACTTATTCTTGAATTGAATAACAATTCCAATCTGAAGGAATTAAAAAAGAGATGAATGTTTTGTTTTGACGACTTTTTTATAATACTAATTTCTACTCTACCTTCCCCGAGCTCATTCTCCTTAGAACTCTATTTCAAAAATTTTCGTGGGTTTCTTCCAATCCCCTTATTTTTTTATGTCATTCGAAATTGTATAAAGACAACTCCTATTTAATAGAGCTATTTGTGCAAGTATTTTCCGATTAAGAAGTAATTGCTTCTTGTACAGATTGTGTATGAATTGGTTATAACTATAGAATACCCCCATTTCGTGAATTACGGCATTTATTCGAGTGATCCATAAACGGCGAAAATCTCTTTTTCTTTTACCCCTATCCCGATGAGCCGAAACTAAAGCCCTTATTCTCTGTTGAGTCATAGTTCGTGTAAGTCGTGAATGAGCCCCTCGAAAGCTTGATGCAAATAAACGAAGTTTTGTTCTACGCCTCCGAGCTATATATCCGCGTTTAATTCTAGTCATTGAATAAATCAAACTTTGATGAATAACTAATTCTTTTTTTAGTTATTCTTTTCCCCTTTACTAGTCTATTAATAATCAAACGAATTATTCCAATGTATAAAAACAATTCCAATGGCTTTTGCTACTCTAACCTTCCCCACCACTATTTTTTGCTAGGTATTTTCCTTTGCTTTGAAAGGATAAATCCCCTTGATATAAAAAAATAGAATAACTACAAAAAGTAGTAAATAGAAATAGAATTGGATAAATAGTGGGTTCCATCGTTTCTATGGTTACTTCTAAAACGGTGAGGTCCTCTCTATACACCGGAGCTCCTTCTTTTAATTAATCAATACTATTGGTAACTTGCACAATTCACATTCTTTGGCTCTACCCCATGAATATTCCAGTAATAGGTCTTTCACAATGAGATCCCCTTTATACAGTAACGGTATTTCATTTTGAAAATTGATTTGGTCATTTACCCTGTTAGTCCGTTCTTTTCTTTTAAGAGTGGAATCTTTTTTCTAAAAAATGGAATCTCCCCCGCTTAATGGATAATCATTTGTTATCATTGGGGGTTTTCTAAAAAATGGAGTTGGTTGGATTTGCACCAATGTAAACCATAAGTTTCAGACACAATAGAATATATGAACGATCTATATTTTTTTAATAATGAATCGAGTTCCTCCATTCTATTTTATTCACAGGTACTGATCCGTGATATTTCAAAAAGAATTTCCTTTTTATGTCTCAGTCTATGATCTAAACGAGTCGCACATACACCCGAGTACATGTTCCTCGTCGCTGAGGGCATCCCCGAAGCGCTGGGGATTTCGTGACGTTTCGGATTGGCTGTCTTGTATTTCTAATAAGTTGTTTAATGGTTGGCATACGGAATCATATAAATAATGGGCTGGTTTAGATTAGTTCTAACCGGCTAATTCTGAATTACTTCTCTATCAAGATTCTCTTCAATATCAAAAAAATATTGAAGAGAATATGAAAGTAAACCTTTAATCTAAAAAGATATAAAATTAGAAATTGTAGATTTGTATGAAATCGCTCCTATGTTTTATTGAACCGCTACAAGATCAACAATTCCATGAGTTTGGGCTTCTGTTGCTGACATAAAAACATCCCTTTCCATGTCTTCGGATACAACCCATATAGGTTTGCCCGTTCTTTGTACATAAACCCTTGTGATGGTTTCGCGAAGTTTTAGTAATTCTTCCGCTTCCAAGATAAATTCTCCCGTTTGTGCCTCATAAAACGAACTTGCGGGTTGATGGATCATTACCCTGATGATATAGTTTCTATTTCGCAGAATGAGGCGGGGTAAAAAAAAAAAAAAAACAGAGAAAATTGAATAACCGTACAGGCTTTTTTGTGCATTGCATACGGCTCCACTATGGAATTGACTTTTTTTACCTTTCCTTTTGGCGAAAGAAAACAAAATATAGGTTGTATTATACGCAGATCCAAAAATCATCCAATTACCATCCTTCTTTTTTGTAGAAGTTAAAAAAATACTATGATGGTTCCGTTGCTTTATATATCATTTTTTTGATTCAGCAATCCCAAAGTGTCTTTTTTTTTTATAAATTTTGTAAATAAGCTTCCGGTGTGAAAACAAAGTTTGTGACGCTGAAATGTGCCCAAATAGGTAAGATATCATTTGAAATACCTCTTCCTTATCTCATACTACTCTTTCAATATATAATCTAATTTTTTTAATCTAAAAAATTTCATATTGAATTCGAAGTGCCATGCTATTATTACTTAACTAATTCATATTTCCGATGGCGAAGGCATAGTATTTTTTCTCGAAAATAAAAAACTCATTGGCGCCAAGCGTGAGGGAATGCTATACGTTTGGTAATTGCTCCTCCGACCAGAATAAAGGATGCTATTGAAGCGGCCAATCCCATGCATATTGTCTGTACATCGGGTCGCACAAATTGCATAGTATCATAAATAGCCATTCCAGATATTACCCATCCACCAGGAGAGTTTATAAACAAATAAAGATCTTTGGTATCCTTTTCTATACTGAGATATATCATAAGACTAATAAGTTGATTCGAGATTTCGGTATCAACCTCTTGGCCTAAAAAAAATAATCTTTCTCGATAAAGTCGGTTGATTAGGATAAAATTTTATTCCTTAGGAGCCGTACAGGCACCTTTTGGTGCATACGGTTCAACAAAAATTGTGAAAAAATCAATGTGTCCATTCCAACCTCCCCTTTTTTCATAGAAGGTTTTTCTTTCTAACTTATAACGGAAGGGCTTGCTCCCAAAAGTAAAAGAAATTTTTAGTTTTGGCGCCTTTTATTAGATATTATAATCCTCTAATAAAACGATTGATTAAGCCTGTCAGACTCATTTGATTCATTGATATTTTTTTTTCATCGAGGTTCAGTTGAAATGGCGATGGTTTTTTCTTGTTCCTGAATGGGCTTTTTACTTTTTTTATTCCATTTTTTAGGTTTATGCTCTACCCCGAGTAAAAGGAAAAATTTGCCCGATTTTGATTTGCACATATAGGACAAATAAACTAAATACCGCGTCTTTTTTTACTACTCCTTCGTTTTTTTTCAATTCATTTCTTTCACATGTCTTCTGTCAAATAGTCAACAAATTTTGAATTATTTTATTTGAGCAACAGTTTTCGATAACCCTGTTTCAAATTTTTTATAGAATTTTTATCAGAATTTTGCATATCATATTAAGTAGTTAATTATAAAAATATTATATATTAATTATCAATTGGGTTTTTGCTAAACGGAGCCTGGATACTTCATTTTATTAGTCCGATCACGTAAACCATAAAAAAATTTGATAATCTAATATCAATCTAAATACTCCCTGCATTTAATTCCACTTTATTTTTTGCGCTTCGCGTTACAAATTTTTGATAATTCAATCAATCGTTTCGAGCGAAACAGAGGATATCTCGATCGAGGGAGAAAATGGGGAAATCCCATATAGCCCGATATATCTGACAAGTCGCACTATATGTCAACCCAAGATGTATCTCCTTCTCCAGGACTTCGAAAAGGTACTTTTGGAACGCCAATAGGCATGAAATGAAAAAAAAAGAGAATGAAGTTCTCTATTTCACTTTGATGTGGAAACGTAAGATTGGGGTTTCGGTTTTTAATACTATTATCCTTTTTTCCTACTTTATTAATCATATTTCAATTAATTATATTTAATACATAAGTTGAATAAGCTTAAATAAAATATAAAATAAAAGTAAAGTAAGAGAGAATGAATAAAACTAAAGGAAATTTTTTACGAACGGGCTTCTGAATGATCAATAACAATAGCTATCTTGGTTCATATAAAATAGGATTCACCCCCATTGCGTATTGGTACTTATCGGATATAGAATAGATCCGCTTCCCTTTTTTCTATGAATTGAATTGTTCCATTATTACTAACAGAATAGAACAAATATTAATCCTTTCTCCGAAAAAATTACCTAAAAAGGGGGGGTACGTAGCATAGTTTTTTCCAATGCAATAAAGTTACATAGTGTCTATTTTTCGTTGATAAAGGGGTATTTCCATGGGTTTGCCTTGGTATCGTGTTCATACTGTTGTTTTGAATGATCCCGGTCGTTTACTTTCTGTTCATATAATGCATACTGCTCTAGTTGCTGGTTGGGCCGGCTCGATGGCTCTATATGAATTGGCAGTTTTTGATCCCTCCGACCCCGTTCTTGATCCAATGTGGAGACAAGGTATGTTCGTTATACCTTTCATGACTCGTTTAGGAATCACCAATTCGTGGGGCGGTTGGAATATTACAGGAGGGACTATAACGAATCCGGGTCTTTGGAGTTACGAAGGGGTAGCCGGTGCACATATCGTGTTTTCTGGCTTGTGCTTCTTGGCAGCTATTTGGCATTGGGTATATTGGGATCTAGAAATTTTTTGTGATGAACGTACAGGAAAACCTTCTTTGGATTTACCCAAGATTTTTGGAATTCATTTATTTCTTTCAGGAGTGGCTTGCTTCGGTTTTGGCGCATTTCATGTAACAGGATTATATGGTCCTGGAATATGGGTATCCGACCCTTATGGACTAACCGGAAAGGTCCAACCCGTAAACCCGGCGTGGGGCGTGGAGGGTTTTGACCCTTTTGTTCCGGGAGGAATAGCCTCTCATCATATTGCAGCAGGGACGTTGGGTATATTAGCGGGCCTATTCCATCTTAGTGTTCGTCCGCCTCAACGTCTATATAAAGGATTACGTATGGGCAATATTGAAACCGTCCTTTCCAGTAGTATTGCTGCTGTCTTTTTTGCAGCTTTTATTGTTGCTGGAACTATGTGGTATGGTTCTGCAACTACTCCCATAGAATTATTTGGTCCTACTCGTTATCAATGGGATCAGGGATACTTTCAACAAGAAATATATCGACGAGTTAGTGCTGGACTGGCTGAAAATCAAAGTTTATCAGAAGCTTGGGCTAAAATTCCTGAAAAATTAGCTTTTTATGATTATATTGGTAATAATCCAGCAAAAGGGGGGTTATTCCGAGCGGGTTCAATGGACAATGGGGATGGAATAGCTGTTGGATGGTTAGGACACCCCGTCTTTAGAAATAAAGAAGGGCGTGAACTTTTTGTACGCCGTATGCCTACTTTTTTTGAAACATTTCCGGTTGTTTTGGTAGACGGAGACGGAATTGTTAGAGCCGACGTCCCATTTAGAAGGGCAGAATCAAAATATAGTGTCGAACAAGTAGGTGTAACTGTTGAGTTTTATGGTGGTGAGCTCAACGGAGTGAGTTATAGTGATCCCGCAACTGTGAAAAAATATGCTAGACGGGCTCAATTGGGTGAGATTTTTGAATTAGATCGTGCGACTTTGAAATCCGATGGTGTTTTTCGTAGCAGCCCAAGAGGTTGGTTTACGTTTGGACATGCTTCATTTGCTCTACTTTTCTTCTTTGGACACATTTGGCATGGTTCTAGAACCCTCTTCAGAGATGTTTTTGCTGGTATTGATCCAGATTTGGATGCTCAAGTGGAATTTGGGGCATTCCAAAAACTTGGAGATCCAACTACAAAACGACAAGCAGTCTGATGCAACATTGCTTTTTTCTTCTAGTTTCTGTTTGCGATTTTATTTAATAGGTAGGGTACTGTAGGAATCTTTATTTAAATCGCTGCCGTTTCTTTGACTCTTTTTCTAGAGGGATACTCCCAAGTAAACAAAACAGGTATGAAAGCTATAATTGTAAACCACGATCAAATTTATGGAAGCATTGGTTTATACATTTCTCTTAGTATCCACTTTAGGAATAATTTTTTTCGCTATTTTTTTTCGGGAACCACCTAAAATTTCAACTAAAAAATGAAATAATTTTTCATTATCTTCATTGACGTAATCAGCCTCCAAATATTTGGAGGCTGATTACGTCAACTAGTCCCCGTGTTCCTCGAATGGATCTCTTAGTTGTTGAGAGGGTTGCCCAAAGGCAGTATATAGAGCATACCCAGTAAAACTTACAAGTAACCCAGATATAAAGATGGCGACTAGGGTTGCTGTTTCCATTATTATAGAATTGAAAGACCACACTGGATCTATGCTAAGATCATTTATTTACAACGGAATGGTATACAAAGTCAACAGATCGTAATGAATACAAAATAAGATTTATGGCTACACAAACTGTTGAGGATAGTTCTAGATCTGGTCCAAGAAGCACTACTGTAGGGAAGTTATTGAAACCATTGAATTCCGAATATGGTAAAGTAGCTCCTGGATGGGGAACGACCCCTTTGATGGGTGTTGCAATGGCTCTATTTGCAGTATTCCTATCTATTATTTTGGAGATTTATAATTCTTCTGTTCTACTGGATGGAATTTCAGTTAATTAGACTGAGAAGAATCTTGAAGTTCTCGCTTTTAGCTCGATACAAAAAAGTAAAGTATGTAGGTCTAACAATTTTAGCCTATTAGCCTTTGGTAGTTCGACCGCGAAATTTTTTTCTGCATTGTATATTTCCGGAATATGAGTGTGTGACTTGTTAGAATTGACCCTACGGATAGTACAGAGAATGGGGTCTGTCATCTTTATCAAGATGGTTTTACTTCGTCGGATATTCATTCGAGTATCTGGAGCACGAAATAGATCAAATAGATCACAAAGTATTCGAACTATGATTCATACTTAATACTCAGACCTCGTAGCCGGACTTCTTTCCGTTCTATCTTATAAACTTTAATAAATAAAAATAGTTTTCTGCTTTTAAACTCTTATTTGGATCAAAGGACAAACGCTTCTTTGTATTTTATGTTTTTAGTCATTATAGCTTTTTTTTGATTGAATAAGTGATGATCCAATGGTTCTCACTCAGTGAACTTTGGACTTTGAAGGTTTCATTGAATTATCGTGGTTCTCGTATGAATCTGAGGTTTCAATTGATTAGTTAAGTAGGGTCTTAACAAGAGAATTCCTATCAATAATAAAGAAAACAAGAAGAAATCCCTATCCCCGTTCCATACAAATACCAAATAAAAAAAAGACAATAAAGATAGGTAATCTAGAAGATTCAAGAGGCCTGTAACGATCAACACAACATAAAGACGAATGAGCTTACTTGATTTTTTGGCATTTAACCACAAAGATGAGCTTTCGCATTTTGACTCTTTCATATCTTTAAATAATATTGAATGAGAGACAAGTTTAAAACTTTATATTCCATATCTGTTTCAATAAGTATTTGGGTCTTTTTTTGTTTGAGCTGTACGAGATGAAATTCTCATATACAGTTCTTGGAGGGGGAGTAACCTTGGTTTACCTATCTCAATAAAGTTTATGATTGGTTCGAAGAACGTCTTGAGATTCAGGCGATTGCAGATGATATAACTAGTAAATATGTTCCTCCACATGTCAACATATTTTATTGTCTAGGTGGAATTACCCTTACTTGTTTTTTAGTACAAGTAGCTACGGGATTTGCTATGACTTTTTATTACCGTCCAACCGTTACTGAAGCTTTTGCTTCTGTTCAATATATAATGACTGAAGCTAACTTTGGTTGGTTAATCCGATCAGTTCATAGATGGTCGGCAAGTATGATGGTCCTAATGATGATCCTGCACGTATTTCGTGTATACCTCACCGGTGGTTTTAAAAAACCTCG